TTCAGGAAGGGCTCTATTGTAGAATTCAATTCAAACCTAACCATTAATTGAGAAGCGATGAGAACGATGGAACCTATGAATACGTAAGATTCTATTGAAAAATGAATCCCAATAATTCATTAGGTGGGATGGCGAAATGAACTGGGGACCAATTCATTTATTCCGAGAAGTCATGAGCTAACCCTACAACGGAAAGAGATATTAAAAAAGTAAATATTCGCCCGCGGAGGTTTTTATTAGATTACTCAATCTTCTTTTACATTACTCAATCTTATTCGATCCAATATAATAATATGATCAAAGGAAAACCAAAATAAAGATTCGTTATAAAAAAAAAGAGATTATCTCATTATCTATAAATAGAAATAATTATCTAGAAATAGAATAATATATCCAAACAAGATATAGAAATTTTTAATAGAAAAAATGAAATATCAAAGAATCCGCGATTCAGTATATTTTCATAAAACGGGAATCATTTCATTCGCGAGGAGCCGGATGAGAAGAAACTCTCATGTCCGGTTCTGTAGTAGAGATGGAATTGAAAAAGAGCCATCAACTATAACCCCAAAAGAACCAGATTTCGTAAACAACATAGAGGAAGAATGAAAGGAATATCTTATCGAGGCAATCGTATTTGTTTCGGTAAATATGCTCTTCAGGCACTTGAACCCACTTGGATCACATCGAGACAAATAGAAGCAGGGCGGCGAGCAATGACAAGAAATGTGCGTCGTGGTGGAAAAATATGGGTACGTATATTTCCAGACAAGCCAGTTACTGTAAGACCTACGGAAACACGTATGGGTTCGGGTAAAGGATCTCCCGAATATTGGGTAGCTGTCGTTAAACCAGGTAGAATACTTTATGAAATGGGCGGAGTAGCAGAAAATATAGCCAGAAAGGCTATTTCAATAGCGGCGTCAAAAATGCCTATACGCACTCAATTTATTATTTTGGGATAGGAACGTAGAACTAAAGGAAAGAATTCGGGGGGGGGGTAAAAAAACAATTGAAGATTTCTTTTGGACAAACAATATTTCTTTTTTGTTACTTCGCCCTTTGCATTGAAAGAACAGATTAAAAAATGATATGATTCAACCTCAAAGCCATTTGAATGTAGCGGATAACAGTGGTGCCCGAGAATTAATGTGTATTCGAATTATAGGAGCTAGTAATCGCCGATATGCTCATATCGGTGACATTATTGTTGCTGTGATCAAGGAAGCATTACCAAATACACCTCTAGAAAGATCAGAAGTGATCAGAGCTGTAATTGTACGTACTTGTAAAGAACTTAAACGTGACAACGGTATGATAATACGATATGATGACAATGCTGCAGTTGTCATTGATCAAGAACGAAATCCAAAAGGAACTCGAGTTTTTGGTGCGATTGCTAGAGAATTGAGACAGTTAAATTTCACTAAAATAGTTTCATTAGCACCTGAGGTATTATAAGACGAGATCATATATATAATAGTTATATTATACATAGTATTTGAATGAAATAGATTGAATTAATTAGTGGATTTGATTGTATCTTACGTATATCCCTTTATTAAAAATAAATATAAATATTTATAAATAAATACAAAATAGCATGTTGATTATATCAAAAAATAGGAGGCAGGATAAATTTTAGTTTATCATGGGTAGGGACACTATTGCTGACATAATAACCTCTATACGAAATGCTGACATGCATAGAAAAGGGACGCTTCAAATAGCATCCACTAACATCACGGAAAACGTAGTGAAAATCCTTTTACGAGAAGGTTTCATCGAAAACGTGAGAAAGCATCAGGAAAACAACAAATATTTTTTGGTTTTAACCCTACGACATAGAAAGAATAGGAAAGGTCCCTCTAGAACTATTTTAAATTTAAAACGGATCAGTAGGCCTGGCCTACGAATCTATTCGAACTATCAACGAATTCCTAGAATTTTAGGCGGAATGGGGATTGTAATTCTTTCTACTTCTCGAGGTATAATGACAGACCGGGAGGCTCGACTAGAAGGAATCGGCGGAGAAATTTTGTATTATATATGGTAATCTTTCTGATATCCGAATTGGATCCAATCCAGAATTCCCTATTTGTCAAAAACAAAAAAAGGGGGGGGGCGAATAAATTGATACCATTCCTCCTACATTAGGTGATAATTCTAGGGCTTTTTTTTTACCTAGAATGAAAGAAAAAAAAATTGTTCATGAGGGTTTAATTACTGAATCGCTTCTCAATGGTATGCTCGGGGTTGGTTAGATAATGAAGATCTAATGTTATGTTTCATGAAGGATCCAACGGAGGTTTATATGTATACTATGGGGGAAGAGGATCAAAATTGAAGTAAGTAATTATGATTCAACCAGAGGGGGTCTAATTTATAGACTCCACAACAAAGCTTCGAATGATTGGGTGGTTTTTTCAATTTCTGCATTCCTTTCATGAGGATACAATTTGAGGTTCAAAATTTCAAGAAACTTTTTTTCTTCCAATAA